TCTAAAAATCTCCTTTCTTAGCTTAGAATGTTGTTGTTAAATATATATCGTAAACTATCGGATCGGTTATTACTTAGATGTGAAACTTGCAGACCTCATTGGTGATCTTACGGGGGGAACTAAATCAAAAAGAATATATAGACGACTTGTAGAGACCCTCTATGTAGTTGTCTATCTGAGGCGATCGATCTACATCTTTCCTCATAGCCCTGGGGCTGTGTCTCGATCTCCTACGTGCGAAATCTGAGGGACTAGTTCCTATGGAGATTCCCCTTGGTCTAATTCCACGCCTTATGACGAAAGGAGAGTCGGCGTGGCGTAAAGTGAAGATTGAGGGAAATAGAGATAAATTCCCTTCTGGGGTATTCCGACGGTGTAACCTAGGCAACGAAAGAAAAAGGGGCCCGAGACTTCAACTAGAGGAGCGACCAGTTGGTTCACCAAACCCCGACCCAGCGTCACACGTTCTCCAGGTCCGAAGGGATCCAGTGCCCAACTACCGACTCCTTCCGGAATTGCGTTATCGGAGCCGAGCCAGGAATGGCCGTTAGTGGACACCCACCACTTTTCACCGGTTAGAGAGGCCCTCTTTAATACATTAAGAAAATATGTTCACAGGGGCCAGAAAGACTCGGTCATAGGAACTTAGACCGCCTACGCGCTGGTAAACGAAAACCACCTCGACCGGATCAGAGTAAACAACAATGTCGAATCAGGCCGCCCCTTGCCTTGAAAGAATTCACAGGCGGCCACCAGCTTTCAAAAAATCAATCAATAAGGGGAGATCTGCTGCTTACTGCTCACGGATACATCCGACCTATACTATAGTCAAGTCGTCCGCGTATCTTTATGATCTCTCTTCCTTCTACTTATCATATTTTTGGCTTTGACCAATTAATTCAAGGTGAAAAAAAAATGGGGTTGGCTAAAGCTAAAAAAGGGGAAGAGAGGATAGCTTTGGGGTACGCTCACTTCTGCATTTTTGTTTAGGTTATCGAGATTATCAATCGCTCTTTTTAGTGGGGAGGAATAGTGCGTGAATGGCGGTTCTCAGACGAGGGAATCGTTCCTCTCTAAAAAAAAAGATAGGCTAGAATGAATGCTTCTATCGATAGAGCTTTCACGTCTGCATATAGAATCGTTTTTTTGCCTTTCCATTCCGTTCTTACTATATCATGGGCAGTTGGGTTGGAATCCTTGTGATGGTTCGAGAGTCAAATATTCTTCGCATCCATCTTCGGCCTTGTGTTAGAAATGTCCCGCGGGACTGAGTTAGTGGTCGAGTCGTTTTTGGTAATTGACACCCGTCGCATTAGTTTCAATTCATATGTTACCATTCATAGTGAAGTAGCCCTTTTTTTGGTCTCCCATGGTCTGCTTTGATTTTCTCGAACAGTGCCGGCCCGCATCAGGGACTCTCGTGCGAGCCATACAACGTTCCCAGGCAGGAACTGCTCCTTTCCTTGAGCTCCCTATTTCGTGCCTCCCATCCCAGGCGTTGATCTCGCTACGGCCCTCCAGCATGTCCTCATATCGCGTCCGTCACCACAGCTGCGCCCAGATAGATACATTGTTGCCATTGTGACTTGGTCGTCAAAAGGGGCACAAACAGAAAGTACTATTCCATATCCCAAAAGTCTTCGATCCTTAGCATCTCGGGTGCCAACGAATGCCTTTGGTTTCGCTTGATTCGAACCATCTCCGTCGAGCCACTGCTTAAGGCCTTATGTAGTATGGGGACCTCGCCCCTATTCTCTAAAGCTTGCCACCCCGTGGAAGGTCACACAAGAAGGCTATTCGACCGACAAAACTTAGGAATTAGTGCGTGCTGAAAAATGGACTTTTCTTTCTAAGTGAAGGGCAGGAGAAAGAATCTTGCATCTATCTCGAGTTGCTCCCTTGAGCGATCTATCCCTGGTTTTGTGACGTCGAGTTTGCTCTATTCTCTTAGCTCGGGCTCCTATCAAGCTTAGCTTCGCGCATGATAATTATAGCGGCTTTCTCTTTTTGTTTTGGGGAAGGAAGTCGCTCGCTAGTGCACCTCACCCAAGGTTCACGTCGCTAGGTCAATTCATGCTTCGACGCACTCCCGCCTCGTGTTTTCGACAGAGTGTTGTGCCATACTTCGAGAATTACACGGTTAGGAGGAACTCTAACTCATTTGGGTGAAAACTCCTTCTTCCAATCCCGTAGAGAGGCCCGGAAGAATTGATTGAGAATAACAAGACGATTGACCAATTGAATCATCTTAAATTAAAGACATCATGCCCTAGACGCGAAGGTGAGTAAGAGAGCCAGGTGAATTCTGCGAAGATAGAAGAGCGGACTTCTGAGGAGACTGGAAGCCTATAAATAATAGGAATGGCAAACTGGAACCTCATCCTTCAAAGGTTTGGTGTATATGTGTCCTATTCGTAACGACCCCGACCTTGCGTCAGGGAAAGTGGGAAAAAGCCTAAGACTCTACGGGCTAGCCGGGCCTAAAGGAGCTTATCAAATTCCACCTATGTAATGTAGTGACTCGCATTCAACAACTAAGAGTCTTCCTTCTCATCTCCTTCTTTGGTTTGGAATTCATTTCTTCTTCATTTCCCCCCCTAGCCGCCCTTCCTTAACAAGATGGCTCGGAGCAAGCCAAGCAAAGTCTTACGTTATCTACTATCTTTTTTTTTAGCGCAGAAGGGGAGTAAGCACACAATGAAATAGGTGGAGAGTCACATTTCTTTAAAATGTCCAAAAGCCCGTTTAGCCCTTCGGACTAAGGCGTGACCATAGGATCTCACAGTGTCGGAATGAGTTGAAGACGAGATGTGGTGTCCAGTCGGATAGGGCGAGGCGAGAAGGGGAACAAGGATCAAAACAGGCATGGTGCTTAGGGCGGCCTCTTTCATTTCCTGACGTTGGGTTCATTCGCGAACGAGACAAGTTTAGCTAGGAGCCTCCTTATGGCCCAGCCCCCTTCTTAGTTGCCGAAGTATAGGCCCGCGTGAGATCAAAGTCACCTGCCGTCCGTTCGCTTTGTTTTGGTCTTGACGTGCTTTGAAAAACATAGAGATATGATTTGCACTATAACACTGACGATAGACCCACCGGGAACACATTCACTACTGGGCATTGACATCTTAATGCGTTGCAATCTGGACATTGATCGATCTTTATGCTTCCCAGCAGCTATACAATCCGAATCGGCTACCAGTACCTATTAAGTTAAGTTAAGTTAAGACCGCTCGAGTTCTTGAGACCGGGGAGGGGCACCCCCAGTGCAGGGCCAATTTCAGTGCCGGTTGGAGACCTGGTTCGAGATGCATATCTTGAAAGAGAGCCATCACCTCGCCCAACATCCCTTCCTTTTCAATAGTAAATTCGAGAGCCAAATCCAAAAGCTTAATTAAAAAGCAGTTGATCTTGATCCAATTCCCGATGCATAGGGCGAAATCTGGTTGAAGCCCCCAAATGGGAACCTATCGAACGGTCATTTTTAGTAGTGCTGCTCGCTATAAATATCTTTTTGAGGACAGCGGACGTCAAAAATTGTAGTGAATTATGAATCTTCTTCGATGGTCTTTCTGAGAAGAAGAGCATATCCACCTTGAAGACCTTCTGGAAAGTCGCCTATGGAAAGAGCATACCCAACCAATATGAGCCTGTCCGAGACTTGCCATTCCCATGGAAGAAAGTATCCCCGCGTATTGATTCATTACCGACTGAACGGAAAATGCTTGCTTCTATTCCCTCCCTCCGAGCGATGAACCGTGATTGTATAGCTGTAAGGAATCCCTGGGGAGTGAAGGGATAGGTGAAAGAGGAGGGGGTGGAAGAACTACTTCAAGTCATCCATAAGATTCCATACCTTTCTGGCTATACGGAAGGGCGGAATGGATCATCAGAGGGTGGAAATTGACTCCAATTGGAAGACTTTCTTTTCCATAGGGATTGCATGCCCATTTTAGGGATTAATCACTTCACGGGAGAGAACACGAGGGATGAGCGACGATCGGCCTACGTTTTGACTAGTCAGAATCGCCCGCTTGCTGAAACCACCCTCCATAGCCTATTGGATGGTTGGATAGCCACTCAACTCTTCACTATACTTCCTGTATCCCACTCCCCTCTCTATCTCTCTCGACCCATTCACCGGAGTATGTTGGGCTGGAATGCCTCCATTCCCATCTCTTTCTGATCTCTGGGCCTTCCCGCTATGAGATATTCCCGGCGCAGAAGCATATTCATGCAGAATACTAGAATATGAATTTAACCTCTCCATATAGGGGTCGGAATCCCTAGAAGAGGATAGAAGGTCATTTTGTCATCAGTGGAAAAGCATGCGTGATAAGGATACTCCTCTATGCGAATGTTCTGGCTTTCAAAGGACGGGTAAGGGACGGGGAGGAGGAAGGGAGTTTCGGGAACAAAGCCCAGCCCCCTGATTTGAAAGTTAAGCCCTACCCTAGTAATATCTTTTCCCTATCTAAGCTATATCAACATAGCCAACTTAATAAAAAACGAATGCGCTTGTCAATGAATTCTTGGTGTAATACGTAAATGATTGGTGTCAGAATTTTTCACTGATCAGGTGTGATCAGTCTCATCCGTGTAAGAATTCGGAATTCTTATTCCAACGCGTCCCGGAATGGGCGTTATGGCAAAGAACAAGAAGAACACAAAAGGAGGAATTTGTCCAATAGTAACAAATGGTGCCTCCACAGGTTGACATCCGATCCAACCTAGTAGTAAGCGATCCGCCAAAAGCAACCAAAATATTCCTTGGTGAATAGGGCGAAAACTTGAACTACGCACGTACATACTTTTAAAAAAAGGTAAAGCCAACAGACATATAAAAACAGGTGCTATTGCGGCTACACCTCCCGATTTGTCAGGTATACTACGAAGAATGGCATGGATCGGTAGGAAATACCATTCCGGCACAATATGAGGCGGGGTGGGCATCGGATTAGCAGGTATATAATTGTCGGGATGCCCCAAAACATTAGGAGCATAAAAAATCCAAATGGAAAAAAAGATAGCAAAAGCTACCCAACCTACTAGATCCTTTACATAAAAATAAGGGTAAAAAGAAATTTGATCCATCTCTGAATGTACACCCAATGGATTATTTGATCCATATTGATGCAATGCGGCCAGATGAAGAAGACTGGCGCCTACTAAAATAAAGGGGAGTAAATGATGAAGACTAAAAAAACGATTTAAGGTGGCATTGTCCACGGAGAAACCACCCCAAAGCCAAGTCACTATGGTATCTCCTACTACAGGTATGGCGCTAGCTAAGCTTGTAATTACTGTAGCTCCCCAAAAGCTCATCTGACCCCAAGGTGGTACGTATCCTGTAAAAGCTGTCACAATCATTAATAGGAAGATTACAACTCCGAGACACCGAACAAATTCCCTAGGACTGCTATAACTCGCATGATATAGACCACGAAAAATATGAAGGTGAACCACAATGAGAAACATACTTGCCCCATTAGCATGCATATAACGGAGCAACCAGCCCCCTTCAACATCTCTCATAACGTGTTCTACGCTGTTGAAAGCTAGATCCACATGAGGTGTGTAATGCATAGCTAAAAAAACGCCAGTCACTATCTGAATGACTAAACAAATACCAGCTAACGAACCGAAGCCCCACCAATAACTAAGATTGCTCGGGGTTGGATAATCTATCAAATGTTGATTAAGTGTGGAGGATATAGGTTGTTTAAGAAGAGAGAATCGTTGGTTCCTTATAGTCATTTTTTTCTCTTTCCTATCGTGACAACTCTGGTTCCCCCACCTTTTTTTCGTTCTGGGGCCCTACTTAAAAAGAATAAATAATCCATTATTTATAGTACCTTTTCTTTCTTCCACCCCCGAAGGATGGAGGGGGTATACAGCGAAAGAAGCGAGCGTCGAAGGGGTCATCCTGGGTTACTGAAGAGTCGTCCTACTGCTCGGTGACCGAATCAGAGGGGTTTTTACCGCTTTCTCTTCTCCCCAGCACTCTCGGACTGATCATCTTACTGCAACAAAGCAAGCTTAGGAATGAATCTAATGGAAATTTAGGTTTGGAAGATTCTTCTATCCTCTTCGGTGAAAGAGGGCAAAGGTGTGTATTCTAAAAGGAGAGAAGATTTCGTCCACCAAGCGGGACAGAGTGCGACCCCTAAGCAATTGGAGGTTCTCGTCCATCTCTTGGGGGTCCATATCATCTGAAAACTTTTCCTGTTCGATTAACATAGCTAAATTTGAATAGGATGACTCAGCGTCAGGAAAAGTCAAGTAAGTAAGCCCCCCTTTTGCCTTGAAAGAATTTGGTTTCGCAGCGCCCTGAATCAATCAAAAAGCTTATTATTGTTTTTGAATTCATCCCATTTTTTTTTTGCGAGAGGGAGGCTGTGAGTCACCTGGGCTACGGATTTGTCGGTTGGTTGATTCTCGAAATCACCTCTTGAGAAAAAAAAGGTCCTCGGGTCCCGACCCAAAAATGAATAGGAAGCGGGGCGGGCGAGGGTCTTTCATTAAAGGGGGGAAAAGAGGGGTGGGGCCGCCTTGCGCAGCTTTAGAAAGGAGAGAATTTCAGAAAGTAACTCTCTCCAACCTTTTCTATCTATCCTTAGAAGTTGGGCGAGAGAAAGTCAATATGATATTTGCGTTGGTTTTTCCAACGAAACTAAGCACTTTTTTTTCTTTATCATTCGGAAGGCTCAGTCCCACACTCTGACTTCAATGATGGGAACAACCTCCGCACTCCGGCGCTCCAATGAACAACAGTTCTCCGCCTGACTTTATTTAGAATAGTGGTCGATCCCTCGGGAGTTACATTCGTAACTTAATGTTATGTTCACGTTCACGCGGTGATATTATATCCAAGAGTACTACCCTGTACGTAGTCTATGTCTGGGGAGCATACTTGACAGGAGATAGACACAGGCGGTAGATAGGTCCCCCACTTCGATTCCTGCCCCGTTAGCATCTCCGATCCGAGATAAGGGATTACTCCGTTAGGTCTTTTCGGTCCGGAGCCGGCCGGTAATGGACCTACTTACCTTGCTTGTGGACCAGCTGCAGAGCTAACCCTTGTTTTATTGGTTTGGCGGTTGCTACCAAGACGATTTCTTTATGCCCATCAAAGGACCTCGAGATGCTAATCCACGAAAAACGATACGAGAAATTCGAAAGAACTCATATACGGAACGAGGGCGACCCGTGGAAATACATCGGTTTCTTACTCGTGCAAAGGAACTATTTCTTGGCAACTTGGACAACTTATAACGAAGTTTGTCCCGCATATCACTAGGAAGATCGGAATCTTTACAAAAGGCTTTATAAAGCTTTCGTCTCAATTCATATTTAGCCGCGAGCAATCTGCGTTTGTGATCTCGTATATTTCGCTTCTCCGACATCTCTTACTGAGTTTCTCCCTCATCTTTTTGCAAAAAGCCGCTCCACGGTGGTAAAGTCTCATCTTGTGTGTTGGCCGAAGTGACAATAGTCACATTGAACCCTCGAATCTGTTCGAAGATCTCGAAATGATCTTCCAGTTCCGGGGAGAATTCGCAAAACTCCGTTTCCATCGAGAATTGAATGGAGTTTTCCCGTATTTCGACCGGAGAATCTAACAGAGACATTACTGTCGAGATTCTGACCGAAAAATTAGACATTCCATGCCCTCGGAGAGTGCTTTGTCGTGCTAGGTCACTGACATATCCTTTGTCTTTATTTGACCCCAAGAATGGATTGGATCGAAACGACTTTCCTGTCGAACCCCTTTGTGTCTGTATGAATTTCTGACCGCGCGGAATCTCCATAGCCAATTTTCCATTTTTGATTATGAAATCATAGGGTGCCTTAGGTACTACTCTTATTTCACACGATCCAGGAACTTCCATAACGTTGGCGTGATTCAGTTTGAGCAACGGATCCTGACGTGATACATCTTCGTAATGAAAATTGAGTGGAAACATAGTGATTGATTGATAAACAAAAATTCCCTCCATACAGACAGAGAGTCTTTCCTGCACGGAGTAGTTAAGAACTCTAGATAGCTGTGGTTGGTTGTTGACCAACAAAAAGAAAGGGACTAGCGGGCATTGAACCCGAGTTACTTTCAAATCTCTCCGATAAAACTTCGTTCGAATTGCATGTGTTGTGTTAAGCATATAGCTTGTACTCTATTCGTTCTGCCCCCCTTTCCCTCTGTCAACGGGGAGCAACCTCATTCTCGAACGAACGACCACTTATCTTTCTGTCTAGGTCTGCTTCAACGAGCCTCGCTACTTCATGGAGTGAAAGGGGCCTCCAAGTAAAGGCGGCCGAGGGAACCGCCTGCCTAGCAACATCTTTTATGGGTAAGTGACTCTCCTATTCCGGAGAAAGAGCCCTTATTCGGATTCGAACCGATTAAGCCTATTTCTTAGGGCTTCAAGAGCGTGACTCTTCTTTATTTATATAAACCATTTTTCAGTCTAGTTTGCCACAAGGCATGCAAGCGAGGCCTATGTGGAAGAAAGAAGTCAAGTTGGACAAAAGAGAGAAAGCACTCGCGGCACACTGACTATATCGACAAATCAAAGTAGTGGTCATGAATATACACCGGCGCTGCCTGCGCGGTCTTGGGAAATGGTTGCTTGTCAATCAACATCTGTTTTCCCTTATCGGGAAACTGAAGCAAGCCTCCATCAATCTTGTCCTGTATTGCGTGGCGGAAGGCTACGCAGTCAGCTGTGGCGTGACTATTACTGGCATGAAACTTGCATACGGGTTTCTGTCCCTTTAGTGCGTCTAACTGGACTTGATGCTCTGGGGACCCAACTAACCCGACTTTTTCCAAGCAATCATAGATCTCATCGGCCTTTGAGACATCGTACGTGAAGTCACGTGGCCGATTGCCAAATTTGCCTGCAGTCCGCTCCATACCAGGCTTGTTTAGCATGGCAGCCTGATTGGGTGGGGCTTTGCGTAGAGCAAGGCAAACAACTGGCTTAGTGATCTTGATCTCCGCCACCATTGCATCAAGTCCGACTTTTCGCAGCAAGCGCTCGTGGCGAGTGACCTTGATAGCCAAGTCACAGAGATCATTGAATTGCTGGAGCGCAGTGTAGTTTTCTTCGCTGGGCTCAAGGTTCGTGATCAAGACCGATAACGTGGCTACGAGCTCTTTCCTTACTCAGAAGAGAGCCCCAAGCGGGCACGGCGGCAAGACTTTCTGGTGGGGTTCGACATGGTCCTCGAGTACAAGCCCGGGAGGACCAATCAAATCAAGTTGCCGACGCACTAAGTCGAAAGGCCGAGTTGGCATCCAACAAGTTAGAAGAGATAGCAGACATGAGCCAACTCAAAGGGGCCATCCCCGAACGCATAAGAGAGGGGTTGGAAAAGGACCCCGTAGCCCAGACCCTGCTGAAAAACGTGAGAAGCTTCAGTTAGAAGTTCCGCTCGAGTAGAACGGTTGTTGGTGCTCTATTTCATATCCTCCTCCTGTTGGTTGGTGAGTTACCTCTTCCCTTCCTTCCTTTCCATTTAATCACTGACAAAACCTACCTTTCAAACTTTTATAGCAATCAATCGAACGGGTAAGGCCAGATATTCATAAAACCAAAAACCAACCACCGAACCGAAACCGATCGGGGAGACCGGGGGATATTTTCTCAATCACAGCCCGGAAAGGAATTGCTTACTACAGACAGACGGGATGAAATAGCCGCTTCTTCTCAAGCGGCTTATTCGAGAACACCGTATTCAATTGCAGCTCTTACTGTAACAGAAAAGATTAGCACCGGCAACTCTCACAGAAGATACGATCACACCAACAAGACCTGAAAGACCGGTTAATGGAACACTTACCTATACCTATGATGATTCAATTGCGACAACAACTCGAAACGCGAAAACAGCTACTTCTGTGGCATTTGTCCCTGAGACGCCAAGATCTGCCTTCTTGCCTTGCCTTCCTCTTCACCAGCAGGAGTAGGCGATAAGCCAAGCCCTGGGCAATATTGGAAATCTTCAGCAAGCCCCCTACCTTACTTATCGAGAAGGGGTATTCTATTAGATTAGTAAAGGAAAGCACCTTTCTTAGTTATTAGTCATTCGCTCGCTTAAAGAAGACAGCCTCCCAATAAGAGTTCAGTCGTTAGGCCGAGAAGAAAGACGGACTCCCATTTGCTATCTCCTTGCCTCAAGGATCTTCTCTTCGGTTAATCCAATCCCTTCTTTCTTTTAACTAATATCCCGTCTTCCCCGCTCTTCTCTTTGATTCCGCAAAGAGGATCTTTCTTTCCAGTTCCAGCAAATCAGATCTTTATCTCGTATGCAGTCTGTGCTTTTTAGTCTATTTCTTTTCCCCCTTCGCTCGTGACCAGGGAAGCTTCTCGGTAAGCATTCCTTTAGCAAGCGCCATGCCCCTCTTAAGGTAGGGAGTGCAGAATCAACTAGGGCTAACCTCTTTTTAGCCTATCTGTCCTCATGCTAGCCAATCTCTGGCAATTGGTCTATGGCAAAGGGTCATATTCAAGATGTGAACAAATCGGATGTGCACATTCATGCAAGATCCGGTGCTCTCTTTGAAATATCCGCTCTTAGAATAAAAACTTCTTTCGGAAGATAAGAAGTTGCAGAATCCGTCAGCTTGCCACAGAACTCATCCGGAGTATGCAGCCAGACTGACTACGGAGATAGAAAGAAGAGGATGGGAAGATGAATCAATATTCAAAATAGGTTGCTAGAGAATCGGATCTTAGATAGTGCACGAATGAATGCATAGTGAAAGTCAGTCTTGGGGTAATATCCTCTTTCCTGCCCCTAGGTCCTAGGTTGCAAGTCAGCTGCTCACTCTCTCTTTCTTCGAATTCAATGTCTTAAGCAGCATGTAGCTAAGATCGATTTGAGATTCAATGTGGGACCTGAAAACAGAAGCTAGAGTTGAACGATCTACTTTTCTATCCTGTGGGCCTATCATAAGGAAATAAATAAGGTATATTCTTTATAGAATAGAAAGTAGCCTGGTCTGTCTCTCAATCAGTCTGTCCAGTCAAGTCCTTGACTTCGGTCGTAGGTTGAAAGTCAAAAAGTAGCTGCTCTCCTCATTCGTACGACCTCCGAATAGCAGAATTGATAAGTGGAAAGCTTCGTTCTTCCTCTTCTTCTGCTTAAGACTTTAGAAAGCATTTGTGGGCTATATGCAAGGCATCCGGATTCACTTACACAATTTCTTGAGTTAGACCTAAACTAATATAGACTCAGAGGCCAAGAGTTCCGACTATCGAACTATCGAATCAAACGCGAGCTCTACTGTATCTACGCTATTGCCCGATCATAACTGTACTGTATGAGATTAGTTCTCCGTCTCCCCTGCCCAGTTAGAACAGTCTGGTCTGTAACAACACAACCTGAAAGGAAGCCATTCCTTTCCTAATAGGAAGTTTCTAGCCGTCTTTCTTGAGGAGCGATAAAAGGTAGTGTAACTAAACAGCTCCCACTATGAATCATAGAAAAGAGGACATTGAGTTGAGGAAGTGGGAGTGATGGAAGTAAACGATTTTCCTCTTCCCGTTCAGATTCTCAACATATCGCTCCAAGTATTACGCTCTTACGTTACAAGTATGTAACTCGTTTGGTCTCGTGACTGTAGTGTACCTGGAAAGAGTATAAAGAAGTAAGGAGTAGGTCACCTGTTACTTTCTTTCTGCATTAGTCCTTTATTTAAGCAAGTGAAAGAATGCCTCTTCTTTATACTGTTTTCTAAGCCAATAGATCTAAGGTAAGGACAGCAGGGGGGTTAGGGATGATACCAATTTCTTTACTTGGTTTCAGAGCTATCATATCTATATTTTATCCCTTCTTTCTTTGACTTAGTCAACACATAAGTATAAATATCCATAGGTTAGTGAGAGTTTATTGATTGATGAGCTGTTAGCTGTAGTGCTTGAAGCCAGTTTATCTTCGTTTAGTTCGTTAGTTTTTGAGGGATGGATTATTATTTTCTGTTTTCTCGTGTAAAGTATGGAATGGAGCTCGCTCGCTACGTAGTTCCTTCAAGCCAGTTAGCTTTCTTTCCTTACTTACCCTATCTGATAGCAAGTCAGTTGTATAAAATTAGCGGGGGTGGAAGGCAGTATGACTTTCATTGAATAATCCGCTGTGACATAATCTGACTCTAACATCATTCACTGGATCATAAAGAACTTTACTCTATCAATGACTTGAGATATTGTAAAATGACTTCTCTGAAATCACTCTATCATTCGATGCCATATTATATTAATATATCCGAGGACAATGGCCGCCTTATTGTAGCCGGTTTATTCCGGATAGGATACTCTAAATTAGGACTGAAATAAGGAAGCTATAAGGAGGGCAATTTGTTCCTTAAGCCTTGATCTTACTCGTACCCTCTTATTTAGGTTGTTCATATGAGGTTTTATCTGAGTTGCAATAAGACCGGTTCTCTCAGACCATAACTTATACATACGTCATTTCTTTTGCCAGTTTTGTTAGGGTTGATC